GAATCATGGAATGAAGAGATTCTACTTGTCTCCTGAACTAAATTCTTGGAGAAAAAATCATTTTCTGCTTGATGCCGCTTACTAGATTTCTCGTTTGTTAATTTCCTGTCTTGGTGGGAGGGAGATAAGGATATCTCGTCGTAACAATGAATCAAATGAAAGTGAAAGAAATCTAATTTCACACCTTTTTCCTTTTCTGACGGACCAATCATTCCCTGAAAAAATACTCCTCTTCCTTATTATTTCTAGTTTTTGTATTTAGTACTTTTTTTCTTTTTTATTTAGAAATTTCTAAATAAAATTCGAAATACTAAATAATCTAAACTAAAATAAGAGAAAGAAATTCAATTGAAATAATTCAAAAAAAAAAAAATACTACTACTAGATTTCTAATGTCGATTCTAATGAATAATTCGTCAATGACGAATAAAAAACAATTCTATGCAATTCTGAAAGGGGGAAAGATCCCTCGGATAGAATCATTCGATTATATTGACAATTTCAAAAAACTGATCATACTATGATCATAGTATGATGGCCGTTGGTCAAGCAGGCCCCCATCGTCTAGTGGTTTAGGACATCTCTCTTTCAAGGAGGCAGCGGGGATTCGAATTCCCCTGGGGGTAGGGTACTACGAAAGGAAGTTGATCATGGATTACCAATAAGGCGAAAATTGATTCTTCCTGGGTCGATGCCCGAGCGGTTAATGGGGACGGACTGTAAATTCGTTGGCAATATGTCTACGCTGGTTCAAATCCAGCTCGGCCCAATAATTCGCCAATCCGCCATGAGATGATATAACCCCCTTTGTACTTCAGAAATACCCGATCCGGAGATAAAAAAGAATCAACTTTTCTGCTAGATCCCGTATTTCCCTGGGATTGTAGTTCAATTGGTCAGAGCACCGCCCTGTCAAGGCGGAAGCTGCGGGTTCGAGCCCCGTCAGTCCCGACGGATCCAATAAATATATCAAAAAATCTCTCCCTTTTTATGAAGGGGACCGGGGGAAGAATTCCATTGTCAAAGCAAAGGGGAAATCCTTATTTCTTTTTTCTTTCCTTTTGGTAGGAGAAAGACATATGCGGTTGGATTAGTACAATTATTGGTAGCATTATAGTCAGTATTCCAAGAAATGCTGGCTTTTTCGATTGCCCCCGATGCATGTAATGGAATCGAGTACTATACTTTTTTGAGGCGCGCATACACAAAGGGAATTCCTTTCTTGTCCAATACAAAATTGAATATAAGAAAATACTTTCCAGAAAAAACAAAAAAAAACAATTTCTTTTTCTGGCTACGGATTTATGGAACCGTACTTACTAATTTGAAGTTGAAAAATAGATTTCATGCAAATTGCACACTGAGCTTTTGGTATAGGTGTCCCGGGACTAATAATCTACGAAGAAAGGAGGGGGAAGGACAGATCAACCAAAGATCCTACTCCTCTTAGAAAGGCGAATGAATCATTTTTCCTATTTTTCATTTTGTTTTAAGGCCCCATCGACGAAAGACCAAATCGGAAAATAGTAAATTTGATGAATATTCATTTTATACGGTCTCATCTTTATCACACTTCTTTGTCTTCCCAGTCAAAAATAGTTTCGTTCTAAACTCCTTGCTTTTTCCATTTAGCTTTTAGTCTTTGTTTGGGTTTGTAACTATGTGACCACTGGAAGTGGAAGAGCTATTTGATGAGACTTCATCAGATGATTGTACAAGAAGGAACTAGATAGATTAGAGAGAAAAAAAGAACAGATAATAAAAAATGATAAATAAAGGAATTTTGGATTGGGTCAGCAATCCAAGTTTGGGGCGGTATGGATAAAAGAACTTCCTATGTTATACTATTCAATTCTCGACGACGAATTGATTTGATAGTTCAGATATTGTTATTCATGATATTGATCTGATTCAAGATCATCGAGAGGTAATATTCATTCATTGAATTTACAGGCCAAAGATTTATCATCTCTATGGGATTAAATCCCGAGTTATTGCGAAGTAAAAAACCGATGAGATTATGGAAGTAAATATTCTTGCATTTATTGCTACTGCACTATTTATTCTAGTTCCTACCGCTTTTCTACTTATCATTTATGTAAAAACAGTCAGTCAAAACGATTAATTATTAACTAATTTGAATGAAACTTGACTTCTGAGTTCTTAGCCAAAATTGACGAAATAAAATGAAAAAGATTCCAATTTCATGTCTTAAATGAAATGAGTGGACTAGAATCGGCAGTATTCTAATAGATAGATAGTATGGTAGAAAGATTCATCTATTTCTTTCTACCATACTATTTATCTATTAGATTGTTGTTATAAAGCTGCCCCCTGGAAGAAAATAAAGATAGAGGCTGCATTTGATATGGATCTATATATCAATCTACAATATTATCTTGATATATATTAATATCAATTCCATATATGGGATTGACATAGCATCCAATTCCATTTATTTGCTATATCTATTTGTTCTGATCAATCTGAATTACTCCTATGTCTTATAGTTTGAATTACTATATTTTTGATTTCCAATATGAATCTCGGTATCTATTGAGAGAATCAAATCAATGAAGCAAAAGCGATAGATATAGGCATATTCAAAAAATCACGTAGTAATCTTTTTTTTTTAACATTCCCAAGAAGTAAACCATTGACAGTAGTTCCACGGGCATCGAAAAGGAAGAGTAAACCTCACTGATTTTTAACGCCTGAACCATGATATGAAATAAGTCGATAAAGTCTAAATCCAATTTCAAAAATTCGAAAGCGGTAAATGCGCAATATGTGACTCACCTGACGATCTTATTCTACATAGTATCTCGTTAGACAACTACTATGTTTATATCCTTTCTTTCTCATACAAAGTGCGTATACAATTAACAAAACCACTTCTTCTTTGAACAGTAAAGAGAGAAACAAATAAAAAAAGGGTCTGGCCCTCCTCAGTATCACCTAGGAAGAGGCCATTGATTGGAATAGAAAATTTAGGAAGAATTTGGTTCGAATAAATTTCCTGGGATCCTCTTCCTTTCGAACTACAAACATGGGAATCGTTGAAATAGCTCTTTGATTGAAAGAGGATGATTCCTATAATACATTACTCCAGTCGAGTCCAATGGAATTTCAAAATGAAGATATTTTTATTTTGTTCCAAACGTGTTGCAGAACCATCTAGAAAGCAATTGATATTGATACAGTTTGCTTCCTTAACTCAATTAGTAGGACCCCTAGAGTCCACTCCTTCCCCACACTACGAGTGAAAGGGAAAAAGTAAAGACTACCATTAAAGCAGCCCAAGCAAGACTTACTATATCCATATGAATTATGTCCCCTATCTCTATAAATCTAAAGGAATTGTTCCATTATTCCTCACTAATAATAGTAGAATCAATGGTGCAGAGTCAAAAAGAACGAAGACTATTAATAAACCAATCCAATAAATTCGCCCATTTTATAAGAAATTCCTATATGATTTAGAATCGGGAAAGATTAAACCCAAGCAAAATCCGCAGTAACATCTCAAGGGAATGTTCCTAATGTAACATGTAGGAATAATAAGTCCTATTCTTTTTTTGTTGACCCTCATTTCAATTGATTGGATGCTTGAGCACTGAGATATTTTCGTGAGTTCCTCGTATATAATAAAGTATCTTCCGCCCCCTTCCACAACTATTTCGATTTCCTATCGGGCTCTCCAATCTAATCCAAGGTACAGTCATTATACAATGGATTAATAATCTAAAATTTTGATTTGGAGTAGAAGGTAATTGCGAAGTCTTGAGAGCCCCTCTAGCATTCGAATATTTACTTGAAAGCTAAGCCTAAATATGCAATGCAAGGATATTTACAATTTTTGATAAAAACACCCAGACCAGGTGTTTAGAATCAAACAAGTATCAACAGTCTGTTTTCTCTGCTTCTGCTGGCGAATCATTCAGCGGGTTATATCAACAGAAGAAAAAAAGAGATTTCAAGTTTTTTGTTGATCAGGCGACACCCGGATTTGAACTGGGGAAAAAAGGATTTGCAGTCCTCTGCCTTACCACTCGGCCATGTCGCCAAAATGCTACAAATACAAAATAGATGAAAACGTTCCCGGATTACTGAACTGCTTTTTTATTGTACTTGCACCTTGAGTTCTGTTTTCCTTAATTTTTCCTAAAAGTCAAAGAAATCCTAATCCTTCTTCCCTTTTGATTGGGTTTGATTCATCCTTTCAATTTCGATTGAGTCTATCTCAAAATTCATAATGTTCAAAACTTTCTCTTACCTTTCTATTGAAAAATCAAATGTGGATTTTCAGTCGCAAAATACAAAATTCAACTTTCTGAAAATAGGACCCATTAACTATTGACTTAGAATGCATGAATGATTCTTGGATTTGAATCTCCAAATTTTGGTTTCCTAATGACATAAGAAAATACAACTTGATATATGATATATAACTAATCAGTATGGATTTTTTCAATCAAAAAATCCTTCTCAATTATAATTATTAATAATAATTATAACAACAATTATGAGTATATGTAAACCCCCCAAGATAAATTGTTAAACGGATATATATTATTTATATATGTTCCCGATATAGAATTATCAGATATCAGAAAAGTATCATACTTCAATTTGAATTTTGAATTGAATAGAAAATTGAAATTCTGTTTTCGGAGAGCACAACCTGTGTTGCCCCGAATAGAACATAGAACGACAATAAAACAATAAAAGAGAAGAAAGACAGATATTATAGATATCTCCACACGTGTTTAAGCCATACAAACCTTCTTTTCTTATACACTTCACAATCATATTCTACTCAAAAATCCGTAAACAAAATCTCTCTCTTCTCTGCGAATCATTTTTTTAACAATGAAATCCATAACATAAAAGGGGGTTAAATGCTAAAAAACCGATTTGAATTCTATAGATTCTTTCTGATTTTTATGCCTTTATCTCAGCGAAAAGATCAAATGTCCAATCCATTTATTTTTCTGGTA